TAAAAGTATTTGCCCCAAGGAGGAACCCTCGAATTCCGTCTGTTTTCTGGGTTTGGAAAAGTGTGGATTTTCAAGAACGGGAATCCTATGATATGTTGGGAATCGTTTATGATAATCATCCACGCCTGAAACGTATTTTAATGCCCGAAAGTTGGATAGGATGGCCTTTACGTAAAGATTATATTGCCCCCAATTTTTATGAAATACAAGACGCCTTTTGAATTATAAGAAATTTATTTTCACTTCAACAAATTCAAATCAAACAAATATATATTATAATTATATAATTATTAAGTAGTTGTACACTCTCTTCTAGATCAAATAATCGGAGTAATTAACTTTTTTTTGAATTATGATTGATTAACAAAATTGGATTTTTTATTAGCCGAACCAATAGAATGAACCAAAAAATTTTTGTATCATGAACTTTGTACCGCGAACGCCGAGCATCACTTAGATGGTTTGTAGAAAGTCACGTAATGTGAGAGGGAAATGAAAAAATAGAAAAAAAGAAATGAAAGGAGGTCGAATTCTAATTATACTGTATCTGAAATACATTTATTTTGTCTATTCTCATCCTTTGCTTTAACTTCCCCCGGTCTTGCAACTAATTTACTTTACCGAATTACCGAATTAAACCTTTTTCGAATCCACACGAAGAAGGAATATTCTTTTTCAATGAGAGGAGACGCATTAGAAACACCAAATAAAAAACGAAAAGAAAACCTAACTCTTTTTTATATACTCTTTACCCATCTATTTTCTAGGTGGGTTATATCTATAGATACCTAGAAAAAAGTGACGTCTGTGCACGGGCTATATATAGATTAATGAATATCGATCTTCGATCTATATCAATAAATTTGCAAAATAGATACTCATCCAAATGAATCATATGCCAGGAACCAGATTTGAACTGGTGACACGAGGATTTTCAGTCCTCTGCTCTACCAACTGAGCTATCCCGACCGTTCCCTACGCATTATCTACTCATTTTACTATAAAACAGGGGTCTATGTCAATTAAAAGGTGAAAGGGTATTAAAAAAAAGTCTTATCTAGGTCCCGGAATTTCCTGTATCTCCAAAGGAAGACTTTTTATTTAAGTCTTAGTACGAGTAATGATATGTATTGGGAATCATTCAAATGAGTAAGAGTACTCCTTGCTCAAAGCAGCTCCTGTCTCATTTACATCATACATCGACTTGTGATAAGAGAAACCCTTTTTTGCTCGTATACCTTTGTGAAAGAAGAGTAAATGAGGAAGAGACCCACGTTTTATTTGAATCGTTAACAAAAAAAGAAGATAATTAGTTAGAGAATCAAAGGATCTTTTTTGGGGATAGAGGGACTTGAACCCTCACGATTTTTAAAATCGACGGATTTTCCTCTTACTATAAATTTCATTGTTGTCAGGATTGACACGTAGAATGGGACTCTATCTTCATTCTCATCCGATGGATGGGTCGGGTTTTCAAAAGATCTATCCGACTAAGGAATAAATATTTGAATTTACTAAAAAACGAATATTCGATTCTTTCTTAAATTTGGAATCGATTCACAACAATTCTTCCATTTTTTCATAGTCATAAAATAAAGATTTGGGTCGTCATCAATATTTTTTCATTCAATTTGAATATTTTTATATTTATATAATTTAAAATTTATATAATTTAAATATTTATATTTAAATAGAGTATTATTTATATTTTAATTACGTATGCGTCTAGGTTTATTCTTCATCCTTTTTGGAATTTCGATGGAAGAATTCTTATAACAACGCAAGACCGTCAACTCCATTTGTTAGAACAGCTTCCATTGAGTCTCTGCACCTATCCTTTTTCTTCCTTTTGGAAAGAAGGAGTTGGCTCAGGATTGCCCATTTTTTTAATTCCAGGGTTTCTCTGAATTTGAAAGTTCTCACTTAGTAGGTTTCCATACTAAGGCTCAAACTAATTAAGTCCGTAGCGTCTACCGATTTCGCCATATCCCCTTTTCTTTTTATGCTTAAGATCTCAGTATGATCTACTTTTCCTTTTTATTCTTTCGTTTGGAACCCTTGAATTCATTATTCTAAAAAAAATTAATCTACCGAAAGGCATTTCATCCCTTTTTTTCTTTTCGTTCATTTCTTGTGGGAGCTTATATTTGCTATGGGCCAATCAGAAATAATTCTATCGTTTTTTTATCTTCAATTCAATATAGACAGATATCTATCACTATATATATGAACCCTTCTTTTCATTTTCCCATGAAAGTTGGAATACTCAAAGGATCGATTCTTTTTTTGTCTTAGTTTCCAAATTAAAGCATAGGAGTGTCTTATTCGGATCTGAATTGCATCTTTCTCTATTTTATTTTTTTATTTATATACTCTATACTATCACCCTATTTAATTTACTTTATACTTTACTGTAATATAGATTTGCAATCGATTTGGATTCTATATTTTTTATGATTTATGACTAGTTATATTCTTGATGGAATTATTATGTATGTAAAGTTTATTTTATGTGAGCCCGCTTAGCTCAGAGGTTAGAGCATCGCATTTGTAATGCGATGGTCATCGGTTCGACTCCGATAGCCGGCTTTATTTCTATTTTTTCTTTTCTATGTTTTTTATATGTTGGTATATTTTGTATACTATATATATTTTTCTATATTTTGATTTTTCTATTTTTTTTTCATGTTCGATTTTTTATACTAATAATTACTATATGACTTTCTTATTTTCTTATTCTGACTATTACTTTTTTGTTATTCAAAAATTTTAAGCCTTTTTTTAATATTTATTTAAAATAAATATTAAAAAAGAAATAGTAACGAAACTAAGAATAAATAGATACAAGAATTTATACATATACACTAATTCAATTAAAAATTCATTAATATACTAAATAATTTATATACTAAACTAAATACAATTATACTAAATACAAAAAATTCAAATAATTATAAAAAATTGCATTTCAAATAAACTAATAATGAATATTAATACAAAAAGCGGGAGAAACTTCGGATACGTACATCTTTCATCTCACTAGTCCTTCTAGTGCCATTATTCGTTTTAGTACAATTAATAGAATACCTCAGGGGATTTTGCTTCATTTATCATTTAGTTCAGTTTTAATAAAAAAAAATGAGATATCAATAACAATAAATAAGGAGTCTTTATGTCACGTTACCGAGGGCCTCGTTTCAAAAAAATACGACGTCTGGGGGTTTTACCAGGACTAACTAATAAAAAGCCTAGAGATCTTAAAAATACATCACGTTCCGTGAAAAGATCTCAATATCGTATTCGTCTAGAAGAAAAACAAAAATTACGTTTTCATTATGGTATTACAGAGCGACAATTACTTAAATACTTTCGTATCGCCAGAAAAGCCAAAGGGTCAACAGGTCAGGTTTTACTCCAATTACTTGAAATGCGTTTGGACAACATCCTTTTTCGGTTGGGTATGGCTCCGACTATTCCTGGAGCCCGCCAATTAGTTAATCATAGACATATTTTAGTTAATGGTCGTATAGTAGATATACCAAGTTATCGTTGCAAACCCAATGATATTGTTATGGCAAGGGATAAGCAAAAATCCAAAGCTCTCGTTCAAAATTATCTAGATTCATCTCACAGTGAGGAATTACCAAAACATTTGACTCTTCACCCATTCCCATATAAAGGAGTAGTCAATCAAATAATAGATAATAAGTGGGTCGGTTTGAAAATAAACGAATTGTTAGTCGTAGAATATTATTCCCGTCAGACTTAAGCCGGCCTTAAAGAAAGAAGTTTAGAAAAGGTTTCGGAAAAATAAGTCCCCCTTCACCAAACAAAATTTAGTTAAGATTAAGATAAGGAGTTTGATCTGTATTTTTCCCATTCATGTAGCATAGATCTCTATCGATCTTTTTATTTCTTGTCGACCTTATTACATTACACAATTATAAAGTTTTACCTATTGCAGCAATTAAATTATAAATCGAAACTATATATATATCTAAAACTAAAACTCGAATACATATATAATATAAAGATAAAAAGAAGGATCTACCTCTTAGTTGATTTGTTACGGTCAACGGTGTTGGTGAGTTAGTTGGGTGAAGGTACGGAAAGAGAGGGATTCGAACCCTCGGTAAACAAAAGTCTACATAGCAGTTCCAATGCTACGCCTTGAACCACTCGGCCACCTCTCCTACACAACAATTATGACCCAGGAACAGAATGAATAGCGAGTTTTTCATATTTTAGTTTGGGTTGGCTAGGTAAGGTCCAACTAACCAATTCTAACTAAAAAAAAGATTCCATTTTTGATACAGATCTTTTTTGCGAAGATGCTGTTCCCACCCTTTTCTGATATGATATTTATACGGGATTAAATCAATGAATTGGAAGGAATCAACGAATTGGGAGTTTTTTTTAGACTATGATTAATGAATACCTTTTGCTCATGATTCCCTTTAAACGACGATTCTATAATTTTAAAATTTCTTTTAAATGAAAGTTTTCACCACAAAAATGGATTATTTCATAAATCGCTTACAAATTCATGACTCATCCCGGGTCTCTTTGATTGTATAGTGTCGACTCACTATGCACATAACATAAATAAAATAGATGGTTATTTACAGCATAGAATAATTATTCGATTCTTTTTCCCTCCCTCTTGGGATCCAAATTCAATCAAAGTCTTTCGCCCGAATCTATAGGAAAAATTCCTCGATTCTTCAGCTTCCACCAAATAGGACCATCGGTATATCACATTTTTATTGGATGAATTTGAATCGTATTCAAATATTGATTATTGCTTCCTGCAAAACAAAAAGGAGCAATTTGAGTCTTTGAATATGGGTAATAGAGGGTTCGTATCTTTACATTTTATTTGATATAAATCTTGATACTTGATATTGAATTTCTTTTTCTTTATGAATCCTTTTTATTTTATGCAATTTTGTATTGTACAATTCCTTTCTTTGTAGGACCATTCTCCCTCGGGGGGGATGAAAAGAATTTTAGAATGGATTGGTACCTATGCCTAGATCACGGATAAACGGAAATTTTATTGATAAGACCTTTTCAGTTGTAGCCAATATTTTATTACGAATAATTCCAACAACTTCAGGCGAAAGGGAGGCATTTACCTATTACAGAGATGGTGTGATTTGATTTTTTTTCCCCAGTCTTGTGTATGAGAAAGACAAAAAATTCGGGATATAAAGAAAAACTATTATAATTTTGATAGATTATTAAAAAAAATCTACGCTTGTTGAAGGTGAAGTTTAGAAATAAAACAATTCCTTCTGTCGTGTATCCCCGATTAATGCAGCCTCATATGCTTCCATTATCCATTTTAGTATTGAGCGAAAGGTTACACCTATCGGTTCTGTATTACGGGTCAATCCCACTATACTAGTCCTAATAGGTAGCATAGGGGAAAAGCACTACACCTAGAAATCAACAAGACGAAAGCTTTGTTAAAAATTACTTACCCCCCTTCCTTATCTGGATTGGGGCTTAAAAGAATGGTTGGGATAACAAATATCCATCTCGTTTGTACCTTGGATACCCATATAACCATCAAAGACTGTTGAAGTGACTAATTCCTGGAAATTAGGGGGCGTTGAGGACAAAAAAATTGTTGGAGTTACCATTTCTATCTAATACCAAAAGTTTGATGTTAAAAAAAGCTCCCGTGCAAGGAAGGTTGGCTAGAAATTTCGTGCAAAAAAACTAGCCCCACTCAATTCATAATGAGAATAATCGATACGTGGAATCAAAAACGATTGAAATATTCTCATTCTGCATAGAAAGGAGGAGCCGTATGAGATGAAAATCTCACGTACGGTTCTGGAACGGAGATTCTTTTAATCGAATGACGACCGTAACGGATGTCAGCCCAATCCGAAGGAAATTATGCAGAAGCTTTACAGAATTATTATGAAGCTATGCGACTAGAAATTGATCCCTACGATCGAAGTTATATACTCTATAACATAGGCCTTATTCACACAAGTAATGGGGATCATACGAAAGCTTTAGAATATTATTTTAGGGCACTTGAACGAAACCCATTCTTACCACAAGCGTTTAATAACATGGCCGTGATCTGTCATTACGTGCGACTATCTCCACTATAGAAAGATAAACGGAAAGAAAGACCAAAAAAAATCTTCTAGTAAAACGAAAAAGAAAAAAGGCTCTCTACATATGCATCGTCAAAAACAACGATTTTTATGAGCTGTAGCAAGAAACAAAACTTCATATGAGTCGAAAATATGAAGAAAAAAAGAAGCCTAGATACTTTATTCTATGGATAAAAAATCGAATTGATAGAGAAGAAGCACCGTAAAGATCAATTAAGGAGGTTTGGACCAATACATTAAGAACTGCTTACTTATGCCATACATAATAGAAGATAGATAAAAAAGTGAGTAATCTGCTTATGTAATAGAGGCGATCCACTAAGGTATTTAGCAGCGGTGTAGGATCAGATCCCAAAGATAGTAAGCTTTTCTTTCTTATGCAGGAAAGAAAGCCTTTTCAAGTATTCTATATAAATTTGGATATGAAACCGAGATAGTTACCTTGCAGAAAATGTTATCGAAAAGAGGAAATGTCCATCCTTTATTCGTCTGAAGGTGGGATAAAAGATAAAACAAATTAAAAATAAAAATTCAAGTTTGAAACTCATGCGATTAACTTCTTTTGGTTAACCCCCCGAAACTGAAAAGCGAGATAGATCTATGCGAAATCTCATTCCGTTCGATAGGTAAAATGGATACCAAAAGAATTGACTGTTGAGCCGTATGAGTTAGGAAACTCTCAAGTACGGTTCTGAGGGAAGGATTCCTCTATTCCGACCGAGGAGAGCAGGCCATTCGACAGGGAGATTCTGAAATTGCGGAAGCTTGGTTCGATCAAGCCGCTGAGTATTGGAAACAAGCTCTAGCGCTTACTCCTGGTAATTATATTGAAGCACATAATTGGTTGAAAATCACAAGGCGTTTCGAATAAAAAATTTCGAATTCTTTTTGATATTTTATTTGTTAGAATTAATTAATTTAATTAATGCTCTACCTATGAGTTAACTAAAATAGGATCATTCCTATGGAAAAACCAACCAAAGAATTTCATTATATCCCTTCTCAGAGCGTTCTATTTTGTTGAGTATTTCGTATGGTTAAAGAATAAACAGGTAGAGGACAGAATCTATTTCTGTCTTTTCAATTATGAGCAATTAAGACATCTTTTTTAGCTATTAAATGAAAATAAAGAATAAATAAAGAAACTACTTAAAAAAATGGAATTTTTTTTATATTCTTTTAAGTTATCTAAAAAAATAAATATAAAAATATCTTCAAATAACTGAGGATACTGGGATGTTTCATTAGTAATCACTAATGACTGCTAGCCTGATTTGGAATAAAGTAATACGAATTACTTGAATCTCTGTAAAGTAAAACATTAAATTAAGTAGTTCTGCCGAACACTTTCTAATTTAGA